AAGGGCGCCATATTCTAGGAGCCCAAACTATGTGATTGAATAAATCCTCTTCTATCTGTTGCGGGTCGAGGGCTCCTTCTACTTCCCCTTCTTCAAACTCCGATTCGTATTTTTCATAGAGAAATCTATGATCAACGATAGAACAAGATCCATTTTGCATCATATCTAAAGGATTCCTTGGTTCGGGCCGAAGAAGCAATGTCACTCGATCATTATCAAACTGACTGCAATCTTTTTCTGTCCGTGAGGATCCCCCCAGAGCACCTTCTACTTCTAATAGGCCATGAACTAGATCAGAAGCATTCTCAACGAGTCCATAAGAAATCCCATTTTTTTCATCGGGTCCGGGTAGAGACCAAAGGTCTTGGGCGACCGATCCGGCAGAACAACTCAAAAGATAAAGAAGTATCGTTAATTTCTTCATGCTCGTTCCAAGTTCGAAGTACCATTTGTACAAATAAGAATCCCTTTCGTTACATGATTTCTTCTTCATATAGATAGATATAGGATCTATGGGGCAATTACTTAGAAGTACATTTTGTGCAACAGCCCTTCCTATCTGATAGAAAAGGATCTCATGATCCTGAACCGATCTTACCTGGGATCGCAAATCCCAAGTTTGTCTATGAAGAGCGGATCTAATTGTATTAGTGTCTATAATTGATTTCTTCTGTGTAATACTAATCGCTAAGGCCTCATTGGTAAGTGCTACAAGATCTCGTGCATTGGAACCCATGGTTATGGACCCGAATTCATTAGTATGGAACATTTTCTTTTCCAAGTGAAATCCCTTAGTATATGAAAGATTGAAAAAGTGCTTTCGTTGTTGTGGAATAAGAAGCCTTCGTATCTTAATGCATGTATTTAATTTATTCGGAACTATTAGAGCGGGATCCACTTTTTGGGGAATATGAGTCGAAGCAATAACAAGAATATTTCTAGTGGAACATCTTTCACAATCCCTGGATAGATAGTTCACTAATAGACCGAGGGATAAGTAATTCGACTCATTCGCATCCAGATCATGAATGTTTGGAATCCATATTATGCAAGGAGACATTGCTTTTGCTAATTCGAATTGAAGGGTGATAGAAAATCGGTCTATTTCCGGCATCATATCCATAGTTAGCGCATTCATCAGAGTTAGCAGCTCCGTATCGAGGTCAAGATCGATATCGTCACTAGCATCAATCCCGTCACTATCATCAATATCGATATCATCAATAAGAAAACCTTTAGGCTTCTTATCCAGGAACTTGTTCAGAAATACCAAAGGAACGTAGGAGTTTGTCACTAGGTATTTGACCAAATAGGAGCGTCCAGTTCCTATAGAACCTATCACTAAAATACCCCTAGAGGGGGATAGGGCTAAGCGGAGCGAAAAGGGTTTTTCATGAGACGGGAAATGAAAACTATTAGCCCCACACGAGGTTTCTGAATAAGTGATTGTCTGATAATGAGCAAGGAATATTCGTCTTTCTGCTAAACAGGATGTATTGAACTCATAATTCATTAGACACTTGTTATGAATGTCAACTAAATATCGTAAGTAAATTGCTCCCGGGTGTTCAATCATTTGATAACCAGAGTCGTTCTTTGATAAATGATCACTAGATAAATAATCACTATGAGTCAGACTCAATAGAATTTGATCAATCCCTTTTTCTGTCGTTAAGGTGGAGAACTGAACCAAAAATTCTCTTTCTTCATCATCAATCCAATCACTGTTCGCAACCCAGGATTCCATTTTATCATCAATCCAATCACTGTTCACGTTTTTTCTTTTTCTTATCAATGAATAGATCTCTTTACTTGTATGACTTAGATGTCTCGTATTTCTCGAAAAAGTGATTCGATTGGTGGGATTTGGTATGATACTTATGAGATCGACGAGATTGATATTCAAATATTTCTTCTTAGAACGGATTTCTTCTAGAGAATCCCCTAATTGTTCCAGAGCAACTAGAAAGAGATTCTTTAACCAGAAAGAATTCAGTTCAGATGTAGGATACCTATCCAGAAGTTTTCGCAACTCAATCATGTATGGTGGAATCATCAAAGATTTGACCTTTTCGAACTCTGTCTGTAACTCACTAGAGGCTCGGGAAACAAAGAGAAGATGTGTACGAACGAGATATCCAACAACAAGAAGAAGGAAAAGGCTTGAATAGAGGAACTCATGAACATTTGGCAATCTCAGATGTGTCGATATCAATGGTGACTCATTATTTCGATGAATCATTTCTTCGAACATAAGAAAATTATGTAAACACTTTCTCGAAATTTCGCTTATCAGATTCCATTGTGGAAGACACCCTTTTTTCTGAAGAATTCGCCATGATATATCTGATCCATACATAATATCATGAAAAATGGATGCAAATTTTGGACTGTTACTTAGTATCGACAATAGGTCTGAAAAAGTATCTAAAAATAAAAAATTTAGATATTTGTACCCTACCGAAGTAAGGAACCATGGCATATATGTTTGGAATAGATT